ATAATGTATGTATATTGGACTTTTTGAGACAATTATAGATTCTGGGAGGCAATTCTAATTGGTCAATAAAAATATATTGAAATGCTTGTTCTTTTTGTTTTTTTCTTAGGTTAACTAATCTATTATGAAAAGGAAAAAGGGGTAAAGTAACTTGATGTTGATTGTTCTCTAAATAGAACGTTTCCTCTTCTACATGTAGAAAAGGAATAAATAAATTAATCAAATTCCGGGAGGCTTCGTGAAGTGCTTCTTTAGGAGTTAAACTTCCATTTGTCCATATTTCTAGAAAAAGAATCTCTTGTTTTTCATTCCCATTCCCATAAGAATGAATACTATGATTCGCGTTTTGAACAGGCATGAATACAGCATCTATAGGATAACTTCTGTCTTCAAAGTTATTTGACATTTTTAGACTATATCCGCGATTCCTCTCGATTTTTAATCCAATACACAAATCTATTGGTTCCGTTAAGGTAGCTATATGCTGTGTATTATCAATGATTTCCACAGAGGGCGGTAAAATGATGTCTCGAGCAGTTATATATCCGGGACCTTGGACACAAATAAGCGCGTTGCGCATTCCGTATAGATTGCTTCTTAATACAATCTCGTTCAAATTCATTAAAATTTCATGTACTGATTCTTGAATACCTACTATGTTAGAATAGTCATGTGGTATGTTCTCAGATTTTGCACGTGTAATACATGTTCCTTCTATTTCACCAAGTAACGCTCTTCGCATCGCAATGCCTATTGTGTCGGCTTGGCCTTTCATAAGTGGAGACAGAATAAAGCGTCCATAATAAAGACGCTTACTATCTCTTCTTGATTCAACACACTTCCACTGTAGTGTCCGAGTAGATACTTTGACTTTCTCTCGAACCATAGTAATTTTATTTGATCAGATCATTGAATCGTTTATTTCTCTTGAAACCCTTTCAGCCTTTATTTATAGTTCTATACACGTCTTTTTTTAGGGGGTCTACACCCATTATGTGGCATAGGGGTTACATCTCGTACGAAACTTAAAAGTATACCGCTTCTACGAATAGCTCGTAATGCTGCATCTCTTCCCAGTCCAGGGCCTTTTATCCTTACTTCAGCTCGTTGCATACCTTGATCCACTACTGCTCGAATAGCATTTCCTGCTGCGGTTTGGGCAGCAAAAGGTGTTCCTCTTCTTGTACCCCTGAATCCACAAGTGCCCGCGGAGGACCAAGAAATCACCCGACCCCGTACATCTGTAACGGTCACAATGGTATTGTTGAAACTTGCTTGAACATGAATAACTCCCTTTGGTATTCTACGTACATTTTTACGTGAACCACTACGTGTATTTTTACGTGAACCAATTCTTAATATAGGTTTTGCCATATTTTTTCATTTCACAAGAAATATATGGATATATCCATTTCATGTCAAAACAGACCTTTTTTTTCCAGCTTCCTGGAAGTGCTTTTCCTTTACTTTATTTCCTTTAGTAAGATTATCCTTGTCTTTGTTTATGCCTCGGGTTGGAACAAATTACTATAATTCGTCCCCGCCTACGGATTAGTCGACACTTTTCACAAATTTTACGAACGGAAGCCCTTATTTTCATAGTTGTTATTCCTTAATTCTTTGAATATATTTATTGTTGGACGAAAAAAGGTTTCTTGATATTTTTGAATCTTGAATTGTATCTTCGTGAAAGGAATGGTGAAATTGAAAAAACCATTTACTCATTTGAATCCTTGTTAGGGAGCCTAGAAAATGGCTGTCCCCTGATTAACTTAATACCTAAGAACTTACTAAAATTTTTACTTTTTTCTCCTATGGGTATACCTATACAAAAATATGTCGAATCCTTTCAGAAGCATGACCTAAAATCAAACAAATCTAAAAAATCGAGCCATGCCGTTCGGAAGTGATTCAGAACGAATTCATTAATTCATTTTTTTCTTTAATTTAAGTCGAGGTAAAACATCCGAAACTTTTTTAGCAGGGGATGGTATTACACAACCCCCCTTTTTCACAAATCGTAAGTTCCGGATATCCAATTTTTATATTTTTATATTAGAAGGATTACCATATATAACACAAAATTTCTCCGCCGATTCTTTTTAGTCGAGCTTCTCGGTCTGTCATTATACCTTGAGAAGTTGAAAGGATTACAATTCCTATTCCGCCTAAAATTCGTGGAATTCGTTGCGAGTTAGAATAGATTCGTAGACCCGGCCGACTTATTCTCTTTAAATTTAAAATCGTTTTATAGGATTCTTTCTTATTTCGTCTATGTCTTAGGGTTAAAATTAAAAAATATTGGTTGTTTTCGCGATGTTTCCTTACGTTTTCGATAAAACCCTCGCGTAAAAGTATTTTAACAATGCTTTCGGTGATGTTAGTCGATCCTATCCGAACCGTTCCTTTTCTATTCATGTCAGCATTTCGTATAGAGGTTATTATATCAGCAATAGTGTCTTTCCCCATGATAAGTTAAAATTCCTTATTGTTCTATAAATTTTGATATAATCAACATGTTCTTTTTCTTTTATTTATATATAGATATAGACGAATTATATATTAATATATGAATTTAATTATTAATATTTTATTATTAAGGGTATATGCGTGATACACAATCTATTAATTCATTTTATTTCAATACCATTTTTTTAATCCTATACTAACTATCGATACTTAGGTCTTATAATACCTCAGGAGCTAATGAAACAATTTTAGTAAAGTTTAATTGTCTCAATTCCCGTGGGATCGCCCCAAAAACTCGAGTTCCTTTTGGATTTCCTTCTTGATCAATGACAACTGCGGCATTGTCATCATATCGTATTATCGTCCCATTGTTACGTTTGAGTTCTTTACAAGTACGTACAATTACAGCTCTGATCACTTCTGATCTTTCTAGAGGAGTATTTGGTATTGCTTCCTTGATTACAGCAACAATAACGTCACCAATATGAGCATATCGGCGATTACTAGCTCCTATTATTCGAATACACATCAATTCTCGAGCCCCGCTGTTGTCTGCTACATTCAAATAGGTTTGTGGTTGAATCATATCATTTTTTTTATCTCTTCTTTTAATGCAAAGGACTAAGTAAAAAAATATTATTTGTCAAAAAAAGAAAACTGCTAATCTTTTTATCCTTAAATGTTATTTAGCTTTTTCATTCTATATTCCTACTTCAGAAATAATGAATTGGGTTTTTATAGGCATTTTTGATGCCGCTATTGAAATAGCTTTTCTGGCTATATTTTCGGGTACACCACCCATTTCATAAAGGATTTTACCTGGTTTAACCACAGCTACCCAATACTCCGGGGATCCTTTCCCAGAACCCATCCGCGTTTCCGCAGGTCTTACTGTAACTGGTTTGTCTGGAAATATACGTACCCAAATTTTTCCACCACGTCGTACATTTCGTGTCATTGCTCGCCGCCCTGCTTCTATTTGTCTAGATGTGATCCAAGCGGGTTCAAGTGTTTGAAGAGCATATCTACCAAAACAAATACGATTACCACGAGAAGATATTCCTTTTAGTCTTCCTCGATGTTGTTTACGAAATCTGGTTCTTTTTGGGTTATAGTTGATGGTTTTTTTTTAATTAGAAATTCCATCTCTACTACAGAACTGAACGTGAGAGTTTCTTCTCATCCAGCTCCTCGCGAATAAAAGGACTAAAAAAGCTTGTATTTAAGATATAGATGTAGTTAATGATTAATTCTATTAATCATGGTATTTTTTGAAATTTCATCCGATCTCTTCTAAATTTTTGTATGTCTTTTTCGGAATGGAATCCAAGATGAATTCTATTTATTTAAAAATAACGTAATATCATCATCTCGAATGTCGTTTTTGTTAGAGTTAGAATATTCTAACAAATCCTTATTTTCTTTTATCTTGTTAATTTTTTTTTTAGTTTATTACTTTTTTTTCAAATAAAAAAATTTCGCTGACGAATATTTACTCTTTCAATATCTATTTAAGTTTGATGTTTATCCCACGAGGTCTCAGAATAAAAATCAGAATAGATAATAAAGTTTCGGGTTTATTCCGCCATCCTGTCCAATGAATTACTAAGATTTGTTTTTCAAGAGAATCCTCTATATTCATGGGTTCCGTCGTTCCCATCGCTTCTTGATTAATCATTAGGCCCGAATTCTACAATGGAGCTCTTACATGAAATTTTGAATTTCATTTTTAAATTTGTTTTTGAGTCAATTTTCTCAGTTTTTATTGGCTCAAGGCTCTTAATTTTTGGTTGTCGGAACAGATTTATCTAATTATTATGAATGAATCTGTATTGATGCTTTATTACATTGCTTTTCTTACAGTGACCTCATAGACTTTCCAAATTGGAATCATATATCATTAATAGTCAATTTTTTCTCTCTTTCTTTCATCCGTCCATTTATCTGCATACTTTTCGATTACCTTTCATAACTTACTAATAATATTTCTTTTTTTTTTTATTCAGTTGCTACAATGATATGATCAGTCTATCATATCTTGACTGATTTTTTTGGATCCAGATAATGCGAAGCAATGAGTTGCTTAGGTTATTTATTAATGCTATAGTTATTAGTTGCTGTTATTAGGTAAGGTCTTTTTTCTTTTTTTTTTTTATCTTAATCTAATGGAATCCTAAACCAACGAGTCACACACTAAGCATAGCAATTATATCAAAGGAGTTTTGATGGAAATTTTTATTCAACCTTATAGAATTGCTGATTTTATTCGTAAACACAAAAAAGAAGACTACAATTTTTTTTTATTTCTGTCTGTATAGTGTTATATTACATAGTTTTAGTTTTTTAGCGTTGGATAAAATGTAAAGAAAAATAACGTTTTTTTATGCTTCGTCTACGAATATCCAAATTTTTATTCCTAAGACTCCATAAATAGTTCGAACTGTATAGGAACAATAATCAATTTTAGCTTCAATTGTTTGTAAAGGAACTCTGCCTTCTCTGATCCATTCAACACGTGCAATTTCTTTTCC